TCTCGTCTATCTACCATATATCTATTTTCTTTAGTTCTTCACTAGAGCAATTATGATCTGGAAATCGATCCGGGGCAAGTGTTCGGATCTATTATGACATAGCGCGTAGGCGCTCAACGGACCTTTTTGAGTTTTTCTGGATTTGGAATTGGCACAAACAACTGTTTTTTGTGCACTCTAGTGTATTTATATCTTAATTATAAGTTTCTAGATGGAACGACGTTATGTCTTACAAAGAGCATATTACGATTATTCGATTCCAAATCCAAATCACACGAGTGCTTATTACTAAGAGACATACCAGTATCGATATTTAGTCATTCGAGGGTCTCTTTTAAATTTTATAGAGTAGAGAAACTAGATATATCTAGTTTCTCTACTCTACCTGTTTCTCATTTATCCCTACGGAATACCAGACAAAATAGAACGATCTTAGAAGGTTGATAATGAAATTGATTTATTTTTCCAAGAAGAATGATTGGACTGATAGGGACAGCAAACAATTCATTATAACAAAAAACGAGTCTTATTATTCGAAACGCCTCGTGATCTTCAACCAATTATGAGCTTCAATATAATTCCCGGGAGTAAGTGCTATAGCTTGTTTCCAATACTCAGCGGCTTGGTCGAACCAAGCCTCTGCAATTTCAGAATCTCCTTGTCGAATGGCCTGTTCTCCCCGGTCGGAATAGGTGAGTCAATTCCTTCCCTTAGAACCGTACTTGAGAGTTTACTACCTCATACGGCTCATCATTTGGTATCCCCTTTGAATCTACCATATCTAATCTAATTCAACGAAGGTTATCATAGATCCAGAGACCCATCTCCTTTTTATCGGGTTAACTAAAAGAGATTAATTACATAAGTTTTAAACGAAAATTTGGATTACTAATAGGTTTTCGTTTTATCTTTTATCCCACCTTCTGAAGAATAAAACATGGGTATTTTTTTTATTTACCTATTGTATCGTTAGAATTTTCTGAAAGGTAACTATCTCAATTTCATATAGAAATTTATATAGAATCCTTGAAAAAGACTTTCCTTCATAAGAAAGAAAAGACTTACTCTCTTTGGGATCTGATGCTACACCGCTGCTCCCTAGTGGATCAACTCTATTACATAAGTGGATTCCTAACTTTTTTCATATCATGACAATGATATAAGTAAGCAGTTCTTATTGTATCGGACCAAAACCTCGCTAATTGATCTTTACGGTGCTTCCTCTATCAATTAGATTCTTTATCCATAGAATAAAGTATCTAGGCATATCTATTTCTTCATTTGATATGAAGTTTTTTTCTTTGCTACAGCTGATAAAAATCGTTATTTTGAACGATGTATATGTAGAAAGCCTTTTAGTATTTAATGCTTTTTTCTTTTCCTTTCTTTTTTCTTTCTATAGTAGAGAGAGTCGCACGTAATGACAGATCACGGCCATATTATTAAAAGCTTGGGGTAAGAATGGGTTTCGTTCTAGTGCTCGAAAATAATATTCCAAAGCTTTGGTATGTTCTCCATTACTTGTGTGGATAAGTCCTATATTATAGAGTATATAACTTCGATCATAGGGATCTATTTCTAGTCGCATAGCTTCATAATAATTCTGTAAAGCTTCCGCATAATTTCCTTCGGATTGAGCCGACATCCGTTACGGTCGTCATTCGATTCCACGAATCTCCGTTCCAGAACCATACGTGAAATTTGCATCTCATACGGCTCCTCCTTTATGTACATAATAAGAATAATAACTTATTAAGACTTATTAAGACTTAAAATATTCTCATTATAAACTGAGCGGGGCTAGTGTTTTTACAAGAAATCTCTAGCCAACCCTTCTGCAAAAGATTTTTTCTTACCATCAAGCGTGTTAGGATTAGATAGAAATGAAATAGTAACTCCAACAATTTCTTTGTCCTCAACGCTCCCTAATTTAAAGGAATTGGTCACTTCAACAATCTTCGACGGTTATACGGGTATCCAAAGTACCAACGAGATGGATGCTTGTTGTCCCAGCCATTCTTGTTAGCCCCAACCCTGATAAGGAGGAAGGGATTAATCGTTAATAAATAACAAAGTTTTTGTGTTGTTGATTTCTAGGTGTAGTGCTTCTTCCCATATGCCCCCTATTGGTACTAGTGAAGTAGGATTAACCTGTAATATAGAACCTATAGGTGTAACCTTTCGCTCAATACTCCAATCGACAATTGAAGCATCTGAGGCGGCATTACTCGAGGATACACGACAGAAGGAATTGCTCTATTTATAAACTTCACCTTCAACAAGTGTAGATTTCTTTCAGTAATCTTTTTACTTTCTATCCCAAATCGTGTGTCTTTGGATGATCAAAAAAGAATCAAATCGCACCATCTCTGTAGTAAGTAAATGCCTCCTTTTCTCCTGAGGTTGTCGGAATTATTCGTAATAAGATATTGGCTATAATTGAAAAGGTTTTATCAATAAAATTTCCATTTATCTGCGATCTAGGCATAGATAACAATACATTCTATAATTCTTCATTACCTCTCGTAGGAAAACGCTCCCACAAACAAAGGAATTGGACAGTACGAAATAACATAAAAACAGACTAATAAAATGAAATTATCTTTATTACCTGAACTGTGAAGCAAGGAACTTTCTTTTCTATTTTTATAGTTAGGGTTGATTTGATTGTTCGTACCTATCAAATAATCTAATTATGAATAACTCGCTAATCACTCGGGTTTTGGGCCATAATCATTATGTAGGAGAGATGGCCGAGTGGTTCAAGGCGTAGCATTGGAACTGCTATGTAGGCTTTTGTTTACCGAGGGTTCGAATCCCTCTCTTTCCGTACGTTACCCAATTCACCAATGTTACTGACCATAATGTCTCAAATAAGGGAGAATATTATTCTAATAGTTAGACGGTATGGGTTCTCTATCCCTAATTCCTTATGATACAAAAATATTGGAAAGATAAGGAATATAATTCTCGCTGCCGATCTATTCCTTCGTCGAAAATGAAGTAAGATTGCTCGAACCCTTGTTATTTGAGTGAGTTTTAAGTTTGACGAGAATAATATTCTACCACTAGCAATTCATTTATTTTCAAACCGACCCCCTTACTATCTATTATTTGATTGACTAGTCCTTTATATTGGACTGAGTGAAGAGTCAAATGTTTTGGCAATTCCTCATGAGGAGTTGAATCAATAGAATTTTGAATCAGAGCTCTGGATTTTTTATCATCCTTCGCTGTAATAATATCGCTGGGTTTGCAACGATAACTCGGTATATCTACTATCCGACCATTAACTAAAATATGCCTGTGATTAACTAATTGGCGGGCTCCAGGAATAGTAGAAGCCATGCTCAATCGAAAAAGGATATTATCCAAACGCATTTCAAGTAATTGTAATAAAACCTGACCTGTTGAACCTTTCGCTTTTCCGGCAATACGGACATATTTAAGCAATTGTCGTTCTGTAAGACCATAATGAAAACGCAATTTTTGTTTTTCTTCTAGACGAATACGATATTGGGATCTTTTACCGGAACGTGATTGGTTTCTAAGATCACTTCCAACTCTAGGTCTTTTACTAGTTAGTCCCGGTAAAGCCCCCAGCCGACGTATTTTTTTGAAACGAGGCCCTCGGTAACGCGACATAAAGACTCCTTATTTGAAATTCCATTTTACAGAATAAGTCTAAATTAAAACTAAACTAAATAATAACTAAAGGGAAATATTGTACTACAAAGAATAATGAGATAAATTGTATCAGACTTTGTTATTGTATATATGAAATATATAAATAAAAAAGGATCTTTTCCTTTCTTGATTTGGTCTGTAGAGACCTAATCTAACTCTTCCTTTTTTTTATTCCTAGTTGAAAGTTTCTACGACATAATAAATTGGGGACTCTTTAAAAATGGGTCTTTTCAAAAGTTTTTTATTTCAAAGAGACATTATCAATCATGTAAAAAATCAAACAAATCCATAAAAGCCGGCTATCGGAATCGAACCGATGACCACCGCATTACAAATGCGATGCTCTAACCTCTGAGCTAAGCGGGCTCACATACGCATAAGAAAATTGTACATTTCATAAGAATTTACTAAACTACTTGGATCTTATTTTCCCTAGTAACTATTCAGATTCATTCTTAGCTATTCATAATTCATATTATTATAGCAAAAAGAAATAAAAAAATCGACCGTTCAAGTATTTAATAATGTCGGGTAAAATTATAGTAAAAGAAGAATCTATATGTGGTATATATCTATCTCTATTGAATTGCGGATACAGAAATGATAGAATCATTTCTGATCCCATAAAATGTTTTCCGCAGATAGAGATGAAAGAAGATAGGCAAAAATAGGAGGAAAACATATTCAATATAGGAATCGGCATCTAATGAATTCAAGGGTTCCATTGAAAGAATGAAACGACATCACAATAAGATCCTAATCGAAAAAAAAAGGGGGGATATGGCGAAATTGGTAGACGCAACGGACTTAATTGTATTGAGCCTTGGTATGGAAACCTACTAAGTGAAAACTTTCAAATTCAGAGAAACCCTGGAATTAAAAATGGGCAATCCTGAGCCAAATCTTCTTTTCCGAAACCAAACCCAAATACAGGGGTTCAAAAAGCGCGAATAAAAAAGGATAGGTGCAGAGACTCAACGGAAGTTGTTCTAACAAATAGAGTTTACTATGTTGCATTGACAAAGGAATCTTTTCATCGAAACTCCAGAAAGGATGAAGGATAAATCTTAATAAACATATGTATACCTACCGAAATAGTATATCAAATGATTAATGACGACTCAAATTTTTATTTTTTTTTAATGAAAGAATTGTTAGGAAGCGATTCCGAGTTGAAGAAAGAATCGACTCTTCATTGATAAAATAAGTGTCACTCCACAGTCTGAGAGATCTTTTGACGAACTGAGATTAATCGGACGAGAATAAAGATAGAGTCCCATTATACATGTCAATACTGACAACAAGGAAATTGA